GTGGTGACATAAGTCCCTCCCTACAACTCATGAATTAAGAATTCGCACAACGACAAGGTCTACTCGACGTGAATTAGCCGTGAATGAAATCAAACCTTTCACAGGAATCTTTCACAAAGACTATAATCAACTAATCAGAATGGTTCATTATTAGACCTAGACCACTGTATTTGATTCTCCAAATACATCATTATTGTATACTCTTTCCTATGTATGGCGCAACCCAATCTCAGTTTTTCTTGTAATCCCTTCCTTTTTTGAATCGAACTATCTAACTAATAAGAAAGTCACTCTTGACAGTGATCTATGTTGTAGATGTAAATCCTAGATGTGAAACTATCTGGAATTCGTTCATGAAAAGGTAAGGTAAAAAAAGAATAAGCGGAAATTTAGATACTGAAATCAGAACCAATGGCCATTGCGATAGAAGCGATAGAAATACTGAATCAGAAATAGAGTTCGGGTTCGAATTCCATAGATAATATGGATGGGATTGCTTAGAATGATCGAGAAATAAAACACTTCCTCAGGCATGATTCGTCTCCATCTACTTGATATTTTGAAAATAGGTTGGGGTTGGTTGAACTTTTAAATTCACGCATTGAATGAGTAAACAATGGAATTCGGTTGGCTGCAACCATCAAAATGAAGTACTAACTCTCATTTCTTTTTGCCTTAACCAATCCACTTGCTCTCGCTCGTGCTATCGAACATTTTCTTTTTTTTTTTTTAATTTCGACCGATTTCACTTGTTTATGATTATGAAAATCAATCCTACTACTTCCGGTCCTGAAGTTTCCACACTTGAAGAGAAAAAACCGGGGCGTATCGCTCAAATCATTGGTCCGGTACTGGATGTATTCTTTCCCCCAGGCAAGATGCCTAATATTTACACCGCTTTGGTAGTGAAGGGTCAAGATACTGCCGGCCAGCAAATTAATGTTACTTGTGAGGTACAACAATTATTAGGAAATAATCGAGTGAGAGCTGTAGCTATGAGTGCTACAGATGGTCTGATGAGAGGAATGGATGTGATTGACACGGGAGCTCCTCTAAGTGTTCCAGTCGGTAGATCGACTCTCGGACGAATTTTCAACGTTCTTGGAGAACCTGTTGATAATTTAGGTCCTGTAGATACTCGAAAAACATCTCCGATTCATAGATCCGCGCCCGCCTTTATAGAATTAGATACCAAATTATCCATTTTTGAAACCGGGATTAAAGTAGTGGATCTTTTAGCGCCTTATCGTCGTGGGGGGAAAATAGGACTCTTCGGTGGAGCGGGAGTGGGTAAAACAGTACTCATCATGGAATTGATCAACAACATTGCCAAAGCTCACGGGGGTGTATCTGTATTTGGCGGAGTAGGCGAACGTACTCGTGAAGGGAATGATCTTTACATGGAAATGAAAGAGTCTGGAGTGATTAATGAACAAAATATTGCAGAATCAAAAGTAGCTCTAGTCTATGGGCAGATGAATGAACCGCCGGGAGCTCGTATGAGGGTTGGTTTAACTGCCCTAACCATGGCGGAATATTTCCGGGATGTTAATAAACAAAACGTCCTTTTATTTATCGACAATATTTTTCGTTTTGTACAAGCAGGATCTGAAGTATCCGCCTTATTGGGCAGAATGCCTTCTGCTGTGGGTTATCAACCTACTCTTAGTACAGAAATGGGTTCTTTGCAAGAAAGAATTACTTCTACCAAAAAGGGATCCATAACTTCTATTCAAGCAGTTTATGTACCTGCAGACGATTTAACTGACCCCGCCCCTGCTACGACATTTGCACATTTAGATGCGACTACCGTACTCTCAAGAGGACTCGCTGCCAAAGGGATCTATCCAGCAGTAGATCCTTTAGATTCCACGTCAACTATGCTACAACCTCGGATTGTTGGTGAGGAACATTATGAAACTGCGCAAAGAGTTAAGCAAACTTCACAACGTTATAAAGAACTTCAGGACATTATAGCTATCCTTGGGTTGGACGAATTGTCGGAAGAGGATCGTTTAACCGTAGCAAGAGCACGCAAAATGGAACGTTTCTTATCACAACCCTTCTTCGTAGCAGAAGTATTTACCGGTTCTCCAGGGAAATATGTTGGTCTAGCAGAAACAATTAGGGGGTTTCAACTGATCCTTTCCGGAGAATTAGATGGTCTTCCTGAGCAGGCCTTTTATTTGGTAGGTACCATCGATGAAGCTACCGCGAAGGCTCTGAACTTAGAAGTGGAGAGCCAGAAATGACTTTGAATCTTTGTGTATTGACTCCTAATCAAATTGTTTGGGATACAGAAGTGAAAGAAATCATTTTATCTACTAATAGTGGCCAAATTGGTGTATTACCAAATCACGCCCCTATTGCTACAGCTCTAGATATAGGTATTTTGAAAATATGTCTTAACGACCAATGGGTAAAAATAGCTCTCATGGGTGGTTTCGCTAGAATAGGCAATAATGAGATCACCATTTTAGTAAATGATGCGGAAAAGGATAGTGACATTGATCCACAAGAAGCTCAGCAAACTCTTGAAATAACTGAAGCTAACTTGAGTCGAGCTGAAGGCAAGAGACAAACAATTGAGGCAAATTTAGCTGTCAGACGAGCTCGGACACGGGTTGAGGCTCTCGATGTTATTTCATAGCTCCTTGGTACGCCCAAATAATCCAAAGAAGTTCCGTTTATCCGACGGATTTGGATTCTGCCCATTGACTCCCCTAAAATGGAATGATAATCTGGTCCAACCAAAAAAGAACTCGAATCCGAGGAGTGGGGGGGAATAAATAAAAAATATGGTGGGTAGCAAAACTTATTAGATACCAGTGCCTCCGGTATCTAATAAGTTCTACCTACTATTGGATTTGAACCAATGACTCTCGCCGTATGAAAGCAATACTCTAACCACTGGGTTAAGTAGGTCATTTATCATCACAAAGAAAAACAAAAGGGACCCATCATATCAATGGATTTATTATAGATGGAATCATATTTCTACGCAATAGCAATCCTTGGCATGGCAGGAAACGGATCCGAAGCTATCATGTGGGATATTTTCATCTTGACAAGAAATTCTTTACATGCTAAAATAGGTAACACAAGAGCTATAGCTCAGTTAGGTAGAGCACCTCGTTTACACGCGCGCCAATGTTTTTCAGGGGAGTCCACCCTGCAATCAACAGAATTGATCTTATGGAGAAATCTGGGTCTTCCTCTATGTATTCGAGGAAACAAGAGAACAAGAGCCTTACTTTTGATTTGGGCCGATTTGGGTGCCAAGTTAGGCTACAAATGGAACCCAACGTTGATTTCATATTTGATAAGGTGAATATCCCGTCCATTCAATGCTAGGCATAATGAGTATAAAGCCTCAAACTAATATCTTTTCATCCTATGAACTTTAAGGTGTATAAAGTTTCATATTTGACTCTTTGAGTGGAGCTGATACAGTTCGAATCATTTCGATAAGAAAAAGTTAGATCTGTTTTACTGAAAAAGTCTACAGTTCGAATCTGTATAGCCCTAATTATTCGTTTTTTAGTGAAAATAAATAAAAAAAAAAAAACGATTAACATATGAGATGAGAGGGTAGCCCATCCCTCTTTTGCTTTACCTGGTTTTTTAGTACCAGGTTTTTTAGGTCATGTAATGAATTTAGTTTTCCGCCTCAACACCAATGACCAATGTCGCTTTGGTGAGAATTGGGTTAACCCGATTCCGAAGAGATCCGGATTCTAAGGCCGCCAAAAGGCCAGGCTTCGCCGTCAAAAAGTCAGTCTCAATGCATAACGATAACCAGTTATTATAACTGGTACTACCACTACTGCCCGTAGGCCAGCTAAGATACGAGGAATCACCTTAGCAACCAGGTGTGGAATCACCTTAGCAACCAGGTGTCGATAAACGTTACGAAGAAAACGAAGAAAACGAAGAAGAAAAGAAATAGGAACATTTTTTTAAAGCTTTTATTCAATCCTTTATTCAATCCTATAGACAGGTGTGGAATCACCTTAGCAACCAGGTGTCGATAAACGTTACGAAGAAAACGAAGAAAACGAAGAAAACGAAGAAAACGAATAAGAAATAGGAACATTTTTTTAAAGCTTTTATTCAATCCTTTATTCAATCCTATAGAATAGAATAATGAAAATTTGAAACTGAAACCCACAAAAAAATGAACTCAAAAAAAATGTTTTGTATTTTTTTTGAGTTCATTTGGTTTTTTTAGGTCTTGGAATTAACCCGAAGTTCTTGAAACATCCCTTTTTTTGAAATATCAGTAAACAATACTGAGTTCGTTCTTTCCTTATTTTACTAAACCGGTGGGGTATTTTCCTCCTCATCCGATTCATAAGACAGATTGTAGCAGCGCGCAAAACTCGAAATATCAGGACCTGGATTAGACTCATAATCCGGATTCTCGTAGCTCACAAAACGAGACAAATCAGGATCTGGAACAGAGGTTCGGTGAATTTCGACCCAATTATCTGATGTAACTTGGTTTGAAATTAAAAGACCGTTCCCCAAATTCAGATTTCTTCGATGCATTTCGTTCAGCAACTCTATCTCTTGCTTCAAGCGGGCAATTGCAAGTCGATAATGTTCTAAGGTCATTTGAGAATTTTTTAGAAGAGAGTGTTCCATCTCCCAAATAACTTCTCGTTTTAAATGGGGATTGTTCAAAATAATCGAACGGCGATCCTGATGAAATTGTTCCCATTGAGAAAGAATATATGCTTCATTAGACTCCTGAAGTGCCACGGCAAACCTTTTTCGTTCAATTTCAATGGAAAGGTTTTGAAAATAGGTTAGGATTGCGCATTGTGCTTCCGGATTCAAATCTTTATAGGTATATTCTTCCCTTAGGTCCGATTCCGATAGCAATTGGCAGAATCTTTTCCGATCTGTTTCTACATCCTCCTGCAATCGCTCCCTTTGCCTTGAACTTTCTTCGAATCTGTTTTGAAGTCCTTCAAATTGACCAATTTTTTTGAATAAGTGTCTTGCCCCAGACTTTAGTCCAATATAAACGGGAGAGGTCAGATCCCGTTCCGTTGCCTTGTAAGAAGGATTATTATAGCTGCTAAAATCAGGCATCTCTGGAGTATAGGCTCCATAAAGGTTCACCCAATTTTGTGAGAAAAGTGTTAAAATTCCAGAAATTCTGGAATCCAACTTTTTTGCCTCTTCCAGAAATCCGGTTAGCAGGTTCTGCTTGCGCAGAATTACAAGATCCAAAGGTTCGTGCATAATTGGGGAGAAATCTACGAAGTCATCATAGTCACTAAACTCTGACCTCTCGAGGGATTCGCGCGAACCCGAGAAATCAAGGTCAAATTCAACTTGATCTGGGGATGAAACAGCTTCTCTCAGTAGCGGATTATCCGCTAGATCGAGAGATTCAATCGAACCCGATAGATCAAGGGTGGATTCCACTTGTTGCGTTAGCGAAACAGTTTCTCCCAGCAGGAGATTAGCCGTTAGTGAATGACATAAATTTCCTTGGGATAAGACGAATACAAATGTACCCTTTGTCAGAATGGGGTTAATTCGAGTTCCAAGAAACCCTCCTTCAAAAGGGACCAAAAGTCCTTCCCTCATAAATCTCATCGAAGAAGACGTTGTTTTCAGCTCCAACTGCGAAACAATGGTTTCCCTTGGAATGTTTTGATTTGACACGCCCATTCCATATTGAGCACTTTTTAATATGAAAGGATATAGAATTATTCCAACTACCCCGGTCAAAAGACGAGGCACGACGTTGTATATGACGTGCCTCCACAGATTGGTCATTTGAAACCCCTATAATTTGTAGTATCCAGGAATGGTTAATGACACGTCTATTCCAGTTTTTTGAGTTCATTTGGTTTTTTTAGGTCGTGGAATTAAGAATTAACCCGAAGTTCTTGAAACATCCCTTTTTTTGAAATATCGTGAACAATTCCTGTGGGTCGAGCTCCCCTTTCGAGGAAATATAGAATAGAAGGGACATTTGAATAGGTGTGATTCTTTTGCGGGTCGTAAAAACCCACTTTCCCGAGATCTCGTCCTTCTCTTCCAGCTCGAACATCAATAGCGACGATTCGATAGATGGCTCATTGGGATAGATATAGATGCACAATACCCCCCCCTAGAAACGTATAGGAGGTTTTCTCCTCGTACGGCTCGAGAAAGAATGATTTGAATTATATAGTTTCTAGTTCCAAATCGAGCTCTCAAATTTTTTAATTCATTACTATACTATACTACTATACTATGCTTTGATTCGTTTTTTTTCTTCCGTCCCGAAAATCAAAAATCATCTGTACTCATAACTCAAGTTGTCTAATTCTCAAAGAGCTAAAAGGCCCTAGACGTAACCATTTCATTTATTGAGCTGTCTCGAACCATCTTTATTTGTCTCGTTTAGAATCCCTTTTGATTCCAATAGGTAAGACAATTAAAAAAGGGTATTTTCTTGTTACGGGATCTTTTATCTTTGCTTTGAATCATTGGGTTTAGACATTACTTCGGGGATATTTAATCATTTCAAAATGGCAGCAACATACCTTTTGCGATTTCTTTCTAGCGAAGAATCATATGAAAGGTGGATTCCCTTGTGATAGACTTATGATCGAAATCAAAATAGTTTTCTCAATTCCAACAAAAGTTTCAAGGAAATTTTGTTGAATTTGGATGTTTTCGATTTTGATATTGACACTATACTTACGAAGTTGTTCGTACTTTTTGATTGACACTAACCCTAGACCCCCTTCCCTGAGAACTGAATAAAGTTATGCTCGAGCTCCATTAGTTATTCTTTACAACCCAGCAAAAAAAAAGGGTTGGTCTAGTGGAACAGGAGAAACTATGTCGAGCCAAGAAACATCTTTATTTTTATCAAAGATGATGGATGTGAGAATCCACAGACGATCATGTCTTTCAAGTCGCACGTTGCTTTCTACCGCAGCGCTTTAAGCGAAGTTTTACCATAACATCTCTCTTGTGTGAAACTCATATGGAATTGATTCAATATGCAATCATGAATAGTCATTGGCTTAATAGGTCAATATCAATTTATACTTGAGAATTTTCTATTTTCTATATAATTATATAAAATAAACAGGGAAACATTTCTATAATATAATACAATAATTACAACTACCACTAACTACAACTAGCACTTTTTTGTTTTAAACAAAAAAGTGAAGCAGAGCAGTTTGATTCGAAAAAAGAATTTCGAATCAAACTGCTCTGGGACGGAAGGATTCGAACCCTCGAATTTCGGGACCAAAACCCGTTGCCTTACCGCTTGGCCACGCCCCATTTAGGCTTTTATTTCATACTAAGAAACAATAATATTGTTTTGAGGTATTCGTCAATTTCCGCTCAAATCTCTATGAAATAGATTCGATTATTGCTAGGATTTAACACGTGTAGTTGTAGAATCCAACAGAATTTATTGATCATTACATAGAATTCAATTAAGATAATGTATGAAAGTATGATTCCTTCTACTCTTGGTTGAGCAGGGAAGGCTTTTTGATTGGATGATTCAAAGAAAAATAAAGATTTTTGGTATACCTTAATTACTTTACTTTTTTCCTTCTATCATATCAGTCAATCAAAATACAATTAAATAAAGAAGGAATTTTTTGTTATGCTGAATATCTTTAGTTTGATCTGTATCTGTCTTAATTCTGCCCTTCATTCAATTAGTTTTGTTTTCGCTAAATTGCCCGAGGCTTACGCTTTTTTGACTCCAATCGTAGATGTTATGCCAGTCATACCTGTGCTCTTTTTGCTCTTAGCCCTTGTTTGGCAAGCTGCTGTAAGTTTTCGATGATATTTTGACTCCTGTCTTACAAACATTCCTCAATTTTTAGGAGAAAAAAGATTATACGAATTGATAAGCTACGATAAGTCTTACTTTAGGAACCCTCGATTCACACATAGAAATTTTGTGACCGCCTATTCCTCATTCTTGCCTTCTACTTCCAGTGAGTAAGGACCCTACTAGTCTTAATTAGGGTCCCCTACAATTACAATATATCTATATATATATCGAGATGGGGCATGAAAGATAATTTTGGTGAAAGAATCTTATTACAAATGCATTTCTGAGAATGACTTTCTTTTGTAGAAAGCACTTCATTTCTTGGTGTCAAACAAAATAGGATATGCGGTCTAAAAATAGATAATCTATTCTCTCTTTTTCCAAAAATGATCTTGGAGATTTTGTAATGCTTACTCTCAAACTTTTCGTTTACACAGTAGTGATATTCTTTGTTTCTCTCTTCATTTTCGGATTCCTCTCTAATGATCCAGGACGTAATCCTGGGCGTGAGGAATAAAAAAGACGGTTTTTATTTTCCTTACTCGAGTTCCGAATTTTGTTATGATTTGCTCTATTCTAGACATTGAACTATGATAAAATCATAGAAAATGGTTCGGTTTTTGATTTCGAAAGGCAAATATCAAATCATCAGAGGAAACGGAAAGAGAGGGATTCGAACCCTCGGTACGAATAAGTCGTACAACAGATTAGCAATCCGCCGCTTTCGTCCACTCAGCCATCTCTCCCACTTGAAAAAGGAGAATTACCCTGGTATGATTATGCATGAACTAAAATAAAAAAGAAAGACTTTTTGATTCTAGACTATAAGAGACTCATTAGATCCGAATTTAGATAGAGATCTATTTGATTAGTAATTCCATTCAAATTCCATTTAGATTTTCGATACCTAGGATATTTCCCATAGAATAAAGGAAAGAACCTTTCTTTCGTCTGAAATATTTTTTGCTCCCCCAGCCTGGCTAGGTACTGACCAGGCCAGGCCATTTCTTTCTTGTTTTATTCCTATAGATCCAGTAATTTATTGGATTTGAAAAAAAAAACTTGTTATTGAAGTGAAGCAACAACAATTGGAATAGAAAATAACGGGGTATTTCTGCTCCTCTGATAGATGATAGAAGTGTCATTTCTGATTATTGATTCTTTCTTTTCCCTTTCTCGGTTTGTACAAAAAGAAAAAAGGTCTCATCATACTTAATACTTAGCCTACTAAATTACTATAAGAAACGTATTTATACTATAACTCAAACTGAGTTATTTCTTCAAGGGGCAAACTTTATTTGAACTCCTGAATCCACAAAAAAAATACTAAGATTTTCTTCTTGTTTACTGATCCAATTGCTTGGCCTGAATTCAGAAAATCGAGTAATTAAATCAAATAAATAGGGAAAAGCCTGTCTTCAAAAAAAGAGAAGACTCACACTCTCCCTCTTTTTTGAGAAAAACTGTCTTTGCTTGAGAGTGAGAGAATGGAAAAGTTGAAAATAGATAATAGACAGCTACGAATTCTTACACAATTTCTTTTTTTATTAGTAAAAATGGAAAGAAACCCTATTTTCCTATCTCATCAAGCTCTCCCGGCGAAACGCGCCAACACGCAAATTTCGTGATTCTGTTCTGATCCTATTTTGATTACGCGAAATTCTTTTGTTCGACAAAGGGCCCATTTCTAGACAATAATCACATTGTAGCGGGTATAGTTTAGTGGTAAAAGTGTGATTCGTTCTATTAACAGCTGAAGTAGTTAAGGGATCTTTCAGTTGATAGATATTCTTAGTCAAAACTTTCTTTCTGAAAAGGAGTGAATCCTTTCCCTCTCAATGCCAGATTTGAGGAAGAATATACATTCTCGTGATTTCTATCCAAGGGTCAATTAGAAATTGAAAAGTTGGATTATGGAATCGCGAAGCATAATTTTTTTGTTGGATTAAGACTTCCAATTGAATGAGTATGAGTCAAGGGTCCATGGATGAAGATCAAAAAGTGTATTTCGAATCGTAACTAGATCTTCCATTTTTGGTTTGTTGTATAGAGAAGATTGAAGCGAAATAGCTATTAAATGATGACTTTGGTTTACTAGAGTCAACATATTGTTTCAGCTCGGTGGAAACACAATTCTTTTCCTCAGGATTCTCGCAAGTAGAAATAGAGAACGAAGTAACT